ATTTTTTTTATTGGGGCGATAATTCTGAAAAGAAAGATTTCCTATCTTTTCTTTCATCTCGGGTGAAATACGATCGGGGGGGGCTAATTCAAACCCCTCCGGTAAAATAAGAACAGCTCCCACATTCAAAGCTCCTTTTTTACCATTAGCTAGAACTTGTTTTAGTTGCATATCATAAGGAATTTTAACAACTGCTTCAAATACAGTATCAGGAAGTACCGTTTGTGGAACCTCAATATCCACGGGCTTATTAGCTAAATGGCAATTGGCACATACAATACGCCCAGTTGCCTCTCGTGGATTTTCATAATTCTGCTGGGCAAAAATTGGATATGCACTTGAAATGGATGCCCAAGTTATTATATATATCATGAGTGAGATAGATATGGAGCGAGTAATCTCTTCCCTTATCCAAGAAAAGGTATTTCTAGTTTGCATGGTCCAATCATTTATCCCGAAAATTTCTACAATAAAGTTAGGTAGGTCGATAATATACTTCCCTAGCCACAATTCTGCTATTTACATTTACTGAAAAAAAATCAAATTTTTTTGTTGAAATATACAAGGAATCCCTCATGGGTAAAAAGAGTAAAGTAAATACGACTTTGATTTGGTTATGATGTATAAGGTACGAAAAGATTAGAATTGGATCAGTAAATCATTTTTTAGTCATTTATTGCATGATAAATCACTACAAGTGACGGAGATACACGATTTAAATAACGAAAGATCCAATATTTAAAAATTGTATCAAGAATGACTGGAAAGGTAGAAACTAGACCAGATAAAATTTGCTCATAATGAGCAAACCCAAAATCTTTGTAAATATAACCAATCAGTAGTTCCCAACCGTGAGGCGAATGGAATCCGATACATAAATCAGTTAATAAAAGAATCGAAAAAGCTTTAATTGTATCACTTAAATTATATAGGAATTCTTGAACCCAAGAATTCAGAATAAAAAGCTTTTCCTTACCCCAAAAGGAATAACCACTTAGAATAACGAAAGATATTAGATTTGTCGAGAAGTGCAAGATTGTATGGATACGATACTCATTGTGTATCTTGATGAATTGGATCGTTTCTTTGTGGATTCCTAGACGAAATTGTTGTAAATCGGTTTCTGGGTATTCCTTTATCATTTCATCGAGCTGGAATAGTTCCTCTAATTGTATGAATTTTTCTAGAACACTTTTTTCTTGAATATCATTCAAAAAAGTTTCGCATTGTCTAGTATTCCACCAATTAGTAATCCAAGTTTTCAAACTTTTATTACAGCAGAGAGAGATCAACCAGGGCAAAAAGACTATAGATGTAAAATAAAAAAAAGGAATGAATGCTTTCTTTTTTGCCATTTTGAATCTGTGAATTGTTAATGAACCTACCTCATTTGTTGATTCTATTAGATCTAATATTTCTATCGAGCATGAGTTTCTATTCTAATTCGAATAGAATGTATTGAGCCTATGAATCCATTTTCTCTTTTTCTTTTGATTCAATACTTAGTCTTTGCTTTGAATCTAGAAAGAATACAGAAATAGACTCAGAATACACTTCCAATTTGAATCAAGAAAAAAATTGGGTTTCCAGGATGTGATTCCCCCTTTTTTCGATCAATACTAAAAGAACTTTTTCGAATAAAAAATATTATTCTATTTTCGAGACGAAGAAACTCCTTTTCTTTTCTATCAAATATATCAAAAAAAACGAGCATAAAAGAATAGATGAATGTTCAATTGAAAAAAAAAAGAAAGAAATTCTTTCGTTTTTTCTTCCTACTGCCAAAGCATTTAGTCTTTTAAAATTAATTTCTTTCAAAATACTTCAATTGGTACACGCAAGAAGTAAGCCAATTCAGCAGCTTTTTGCTCAATTTCTCGTGTAGTAAAATTCTCATCAGTACGAATTAAAGGAATAGCCCCTTGACCTCGAATTTCCATATAAAGGACACGCCGAGCAGAAACACCCTCTTTAACTTCTATTCTGATGGACTGAATATCTTTCATAAGGAATCGTAAAAAGATGCGACGGCTTTTTCCAGGAAATCCCCAACGAAAAATACGCACTATTCCTTCTTTTTGGTCGAAAAGATCATAACCACTACCCACATTCCACAAAATAGTGCACCACAAATAGCAACTAATAAAGAGACCTGCGATCCCATAGAAAGACATCACAATCCCTTGTGGAAAAAAAATGATTTGCTGAGACGGAAATAACGATATAACATTTCTACCAAGATAACTGGAAGTTCCAACCAATAAGAATCCTAATGAACCTAAAAATAGGATAAAGGCCCAGCAGAAGTTACTAGTTTTTCGAGACCCCGTTATAAATTCTATCCATATAGATTCTGATCGCCAACTCATATATATTAGATCCAGTTATAAATTTTTTTGGAATTGAGAAAATATGACTTTCCTTTTTTTTGTTTTCAAAGTAACTCTCATCAACTATTTTGTTGTGAACCTTTACCTTAGGAGTAATTCATAGAATTGTTTATATCTAAAATAATAATATCTCCTTCCTTTATATGATCCCCTATAGCTATATACATACAAATAAATACATTGACTTGAATTTCATACATCGGCCCGATGATGATCCATTTTTCAAAAGAGCGCAAATTTATTTACTCATATAATACGTTTACACATGCATAAGAGCTTTTTTTATTTATGTTTGTAGGAATCTATGTGTTATACAATATTCTACCAAATGGGTCTTATCAAATCGAAGTTTTTAAAATAAAAAAAGGAGTGATACGATTAGGTCTCATCCGATCTAAAAAATCTTATTTTTTTGAATATGAAGAAATAAAGAAGCCATTGCAATTGCCGGAAAGACTAGGCCTACTAAAGGCACAAAAATAGAGGGTAAGTTATTGAAAGTTGTCATAAAATGGGTACCTCAATTTAATATTTGTACCTGTTATTGTTATATTCTGAATTCTAAAGATATCTTAGAATATCTTGTATTTTTATTATTTCTATTATATATATTATATAATTATACTAAGTATCTTTAAGTAAATATATATCTAATACTAATATACAACCTAATAGAAATATATAGAATAGAACCTAATAGAAATAGAATAAAAAAAGAGGTACAAGAAACGCCAAACTAAATAAATGGACTTATTCATCTTTCAAAATAAAATAGATGTATCATAATCCCCTTGTTAGATTTATTATTCTTTTTGTCTTCTATTCTAATAGTCATTAATAAAGAAAAAATTTTATTCCATTAAAAATTTCTACAAAATTGATTAGAATCTGATCCAACATTTCGGGAAATGCAAAAAGATGGAAGACTCTCTATAGATCTGTATATATCTCTATTTGAATTATCTATACATATGCAAGCAAGGGAGGAAAATGAACTTTGTTTTATTTGTCTAGTCTAATTTGAACTTCCCGAAAGCAAAAATGCACTTTTTATCTTGTTGATAGAGGTTTACTGAGTAGTAAACAAGAATATCGATAAAAAAATGATTCGAAAGAAAAATGAATTTTTCAGGTTTTTCGTTTAATTCTGATAAACTAACCGTTCTATTTGATTTCATTTTTGTTCAAAGGAAAAAAAGCATGGAGCTGAAATAACTCACTCAGAACACCTTTTAAAGGATTACGTGGTACAATTGCATCCAATAAGCCCTTACGTAATAAAGATTCAGCCGCTTGGGAACCTTCAGGCACGGCTTTTTTCAATGTTTGTTCAATTACTCTTTTACCCGCAAATGCAATATAGGCATAGGGTTCGGCAATAATGATATCCCCCAACATACCAAAACTAGCTGTCACCCCACCGGTAGTAGGAGATGTAAGAATTGATATATAGAATAACTTTTTACTTGATTGATAATCACATAAAACCGAAGAAATTTTCGCCATTTGCATCAAACTTAAACTTCCCTCTTGCATTCGTGCTCCTCCGGAAGAACACACTAAAATAAGAGGTAAACATTGATTGGTAGCATACTCGATCAAACGAGTTATTTTTTCGCCTACTACGGATCCCATACTACCCCCCATAAACTTAAAATCCATAACCCCAAGGGCTACCGGAATACCGTTTAGTTGACCTGTACCTGTTTGAACAGCGTCAGTCAATCCTGTCGTTTTTTGAGCAGAGTCAATACGATTTTTATAAGGTTCCTCCCTCGAATGAAATTTAATGGGATCCGCAGAGACCATGTCTTCATCCATAGGATTCCAAGTACCCGGATCAATCGAAAGCTCGATTCTCTCTGAACTACTCATTTTCAAATAATGTCCACATTGTTCACAAACATTCATTTCGACTTTCTTATACATTAATCCATAACAATTGTCGCATTGAATCCACAATTGATTGTAGTTTTGAGTTATATCGAAATCCTTAGAACTCATTAAATTACTACGATTCCTATTAGTTCTTATCTTGTAATTTTTGCTTTCACGAATCTTTCCACTTTCACTACAAATGAAATTATAAATGTAACTTTCATTGGAATTATTACTATCGCTTAAAAAGTGACTATCAATACAGATGTGAGAACGAAAATAAGAATCAATGCAACTATTAATATGATTATTACAATTATATTTAGTATCCTTAATGTAAGGATCGTAGTGCAGATCGTTGTCACCTTTAGATCTATTATTCAGATAACTAGAACTACAATAACTATAAAAATCAAATTCTAGGTCACTCAAATAATTGTCAATCTCAAATTTTTTCTTTTTTATATCAAAATATATAGAATAACTATTCTTATTACTATCCCTAACAAAAAAGGTGTCATCTGATATGAAATTCCGAATGTCCTTGGAGCTAACTAAAAGATCAACATTATTGGAATAACTAGAACGCTCACCCCAACCATAAAAGTTTTTATCCATATCATATATAAACCGGTCTTGACTTATAGTAGTCTTTTCAATAGGAGCAAAACTATCCATTGCTTTACTTAGCCCGCCTCTGTATTCCAATTCTCCCTTAGAAAACATCAAATT